GAAGTTTTGGCATTGGTAGATATGGATATGGCTGGACAAAACCGCTTAAGTGATAGCATACATATCATAAATAAGGCGTTGTGTAAGAATCTTTCGTTCTTTTTTTAATTTCAAATTCAATAAAGCACCTTATCTAGTAGCATTCGCATTTTATCTCTTTTTTATTGGTAACCCTTTTTTCGACACTAACTTAACTAAAAAAGGCCTGGCTAGGTACTGACCGGGCCAGGCTGCAGAAAAGCCCTTTCCGACGGAATATTCTTTTGGTCTCCGAGAAAAGAAAAGGAATCCAAAATTTGACGTTCTTTCTTTACATAAAGGTAAACTCTGGAAAGACTTACCTTGTTTTTTTTTATCTATTCGATTTCTCTTTTTCGAGCCCTTCTCTTTTATCCAAATCGAATTGCTGAAAAAATCGTATATATCAATATTCCGTATAATCTATATATTATTATAGAATAATAGGATTCTAATAAAATCATAGAGAGAGATAAAAAGGTTTTTTTTCAAGTCTTACTTTTCGTGTAATTTCACGTAGTCATTAGAAATTCTACTGTTTTTCTTTCCCTTTACAACTGGGAGAGATGGCTGAGTGGACTAAAGCGTCGGATTGCTAATCCGTTGTACGACTTTATCGTACCGAGGGTTCGAATCCCTCTCTTTCCCTTTCCGGTGATGTCTTGATCTTTTTTTTTCTTTTCAAATTGGAATAGTTAAAGATGTGGAATAGATAAAATCCTAAGAACGTTTCAAAATAAAGCGAGGAAAGGGAAAAATTATCTTTTTATTCTTCACGCCCAGGATTGCGCCCCGGATCATTAGATAGAAATCCGAATATGAACAGAGAAACAAAAAAAATAACTACTGTATAAACAAAAAGTTTGAGAGTAAGCATTATAGAATCTCCAGGAGCTTTTTTTGGTAACAAAGAGAATAGATTCTCCGTTTTTATACTACGTATCGTATTTGGAGACTTTGATACCAAGAAATTCAGTCGTTTTTTTTTTAGAAATCGAAAAAATGTACAGAAATTGCATTTGTAATGGAATAAGGGTCCAGTCTATATATTGATATATTGATTAGGAAACATGAATATGGTTGTTCAATGAAATAAGGGGCAGAATGGGGAATATGGGGTGACTCAGATTTATGATAGCTATCCAAGAATTGGAATCGGAATCTTTGAAGGGAGGTTTTATGCTCTTTATACTCTAATACCGAGCCGATCGATCTTATTTATTATTTATTAATTTTTCCCATTTTTTTATCGAATAAATAATGCATTTTTCTAGGACAGTATTCAAGTTTTTAAAGTAAAGAGCTCATCGAAAACTTACTGCAGCTTGCCAAACAAAGGCTAATAGAAAAAAGAAAAGAGGTATCACTGGCATAAAATCTACGATTGGATTCAAAAAAGCGTAGGCTTCGGGCAATTTGCCAAAGAAAAAGGTACTCGAATAAAGGACAGAATTTAGATAGATACAGATTAAACTAAAGATATTAATCATAACAAACCCTACAAACCCTTTTTTGTTCTTGGGTATAATTTTTTTTTGATTGAGTTATTAAGATGTTATTAATAGAAGAAGGGAAAAATGAAGAAAAATAAGGTAGACCTAAAAAATTCTTTTTTGAACTTATCAAAAAAAAATCCTTCAATTCTCAAAAGAGACTAGAAAAACGCGTATTTTCATACAATATCTTAATTGAATTGTATAGAATGATCAATAAAGTCAGTAGATCTAGAATAGATCTCGGGATTTGCGCTAGTGTGGGTTGACAAACAACCCTAGGACACACTATACTGGAATATGAACAGTATATCCTTGTCTTGTGGGTTGCCAAACAACCCTCGAACAGATTCTATATTAACATAAACAATATACCATTTTTTGGTACGGAAGTTGGATTCTTTATCTTTCTTCTTCATTTTTGTTCTTTTTTGGGGAGTTTTGGGGGTAGCGTTTTTTTTTTTTTTTTTGGGGGGGTTGGATAGCATTGGGAGTGTACTGCATTTTCTGTCGGTTTTTGCAGTACCGGAGGTGTGTCTCGACAGTGTACAGAGACACACTCTGGGGCGAGGGATCTATACCGTCCTATAGGAAAGTTCGCTCCCAATTCCAAGGGTGCTTTGGGGTCATTCGAACCCCACTCGCTCTTGGTGGCGTATCGGGTGATCCCGCACCGTTTACGTTTGGGGCGTAGCCAAGCGGTTAAGGCTTCGGGTTTTGATCCCGATACGCGAAGGTTCGAATCCTTTCGTCCCAGGTCAATACAAATTTGGAGATGTTTGTATTGGCGGCTCTATACCTGTATAGATTTATATAGAATATTCTCTTTTTTTTTCTAAAACAGAAAATCGAAATCGACCTGAGTCAGAAAACGATACCCCCCCTTTTTTCCGATTCGGAAATTCGATCTATGATTTCTCATTCATGGACGTTGATAAGATTCTTCCATTTAGTAGCACCTTTTGCTTTCACTTTTCTTTTTGAATTCTAAATAAATCATTTAAACCTGCTCGATCAGTTCGAGCTTTAAAAAAAAAAAAATAAGAAATAGACTTTTCTTTTGTATCCCTAGCCCAATCAAAGTGCAAATTGAATTTCTTGTTGATTCATTAATTTATTTGAAAAAAAAAAAGGAAAAGTTCATAACGAAATGAAATACAGAAAAATACGTTTTGTTATGAAAAAACAAGTAAAGGGAAGCTATTATTAAATATTAAATAAAAAAAAAAATAAGGAGAGACTACTTCTATGACTTTTTATGGAAAAGATTATCCGATGGAATGGGGAAAACTCCAAGAATCCGTCTTCACGGCAATTGAAAACCGGCGCCGGGCAATAGTCAGTGCCTTTGCGCGAAAAGTAAAACGGAAGGTAAAGAACGAAGCTTATTTCAACTTCATATGCAACCAGAAGTATTTAGGGCTCTGGTGCCAGAATGATTACCCTGAGTTCTCCCCCAGCCAAAACGAAATAGCCGAACTAGCCAATTTGAAAGTTGTCTTAGCAAAAATAATAGCAATTGTGACAGAGCATCACCTATCTAAGGCTAACAAGATAGAAGACGCGTTCAATAGATCTTTTAAAATAGCGTATATTCTAACCGAAGCCAGAAAAACAGCCTTTATCTTGTACGACAACATCCCTTTTTAATGAAAAAGAGAGAAAAGTTAGGAGAAAATAAAGGACTTTACATTTTCTACTATTAGCAGATAGAATTGAAAATGCAATATGGTAAGAATAGAAAATCGATTGCATTTTCTATTCGTTATTTCGACTTTCTAGGACTAGACTTAATCAACTAAAAGTAAAAACGGGGTGTTTATGACCAGAGAAAAGACTAGAGTGAAGCAAGTCGGGGAAATAATATGCTTCATGCTGAAGCAGTGTAGGAATCATCTGCTAGAGAGATTCACGGACAGGGAAAGCAAGAAGGATCCTTCGACTTTCCGAATGGGTTCCTTGAAAAAGTATAAAACTCTTTTAGGCGTAGAAAGGAATCCTCTGGATCCCTACGAAATAAAAATACTCGCAGAAACACGAAAAAATTGACTAAGAATGGTAACAATAATGAAAAAAGAAGATATTGAGAATGCAAAAAAAAATGGGTGAGTCGTCCTCGGCAATAAGGAATATAGAAGAAGGGTTCCAAGAACTGGAAGATATAATACATCTAAGCATTCCTTTATTTAATTAAAGAGTAATGTATTTGTGTATTAATCAAAGAAAAAAGAAAGAATAAATAGACTCTAATGAAAAATAGAAAAAAAGAGACATATTTTTCTATTTTCCATTTCTGTTCTTTTGTATCCCTAGCCCAATCAAAGTGCAAGTTTCATTTCTTGTTGATTCATGATTTTATTTGAAAAAAAGGAAAAGTTCATAACGAAATGAGGATTCTTGTGTATACAAAAGTCAAAAATAACTAAGATTTTTATTACTGATCGGTAAAATGAATATTAAAAAAGAAAAGATTAGGAGGGGAGACCCTGTTTTATGGTAAAAACTCCATCAATTTCAGTGATCTCGCAAGAAGAAAAGAATTGGGGGTCCGTTGAATTTCAAGTCGTTTTTTTTAGCAATAAAATAGAAAGAATTTCTTCCCATTTGAAATTTCACAGAAAGGACTATTTATCTCAGAGAGGTCTACATAAACTTTTGGCAAAACGCGAGCGTCTGCTGTCTTATTTGTCAAAGAAAAATTTCGTAGGTTATAAAGAATTAATAATTAGGTTTAATATTCGAGAGTCAAAAACTAGTCAAATTTGAAACGTTATTTCCAATTATTTGATTTATTCGATTTTTGAATTTGGATGAATTTCTTTTCGTTTTCGGCAATTCATGAAAGAAAAAAGCGAGGAAAAACTTATGACTATACCAGCTACAAGAAAAGACCTCATGATAGTCAATATGGGCCCTCACCACCCATCAATGCACGGCGTTCTTCGGCTCATCCTTACTCTAGATGGTGAAGATGTTATTGACTGTGAACCCATATTGGGTTATTTACACAGAGGGATGGAAAAAATTGCCGAAAATCGAACTATTATACAATATCTGCCTTATGTAACACGTTGGGATTATTTGGCTACTATGTTCACAGAAGGAATAACTGTAAATGCGCCAGAGAAATTAGGAAATATTCAAGTACCTAAAAGGGCCAGCTATATCCGAACAATTATGTTGGAATTAAGTCGTATAGCTTCTCATCTATTATGGCTTGGTCCCTTTATGGCAGATATTGGCGCACAAACCCCCTTTTTTTATATTTTCAGAGAAAGAGAATTAGTCTATGATCTATTTGAAGCAGCCACCGGTATGAGAATGATGCATAATTATTTTCGTATCGGAGGAGTTGCAGCTGATCTACCTCATGGTTGGATAGATAAATGTTTGGATTTCTGTGATTATTTTTTAACAGGACTTGCTGAATATGAAAAACTTATTACGAGGAATCCCATTTTTTTAGAGCGAGTAGAGGGAATAGGCATTCTTGGTAAAGAAGACGCAATAAATTGGGGTTTATCAGGACCGATGCTACGAGCTTCCGGAATACAATGGGATCTTCGTAAAATCGACAATTATGAATGTTACAAGGAATTTGATTGGGAAGTTCAGTGGCAAAAAGAAGGAGATTCATTAGCTCGTTTTTTAGTCCGAATCGGTGAAATGAGGGAATCCATAAAAATGATTCAACAGGCTCTGGAAGGAATTCCGGGGGGACCTTATGAGAATTTAGAAATTCGATGTTTTGATAGAGAAAGGTATCCAGAATGGGGTGGTTTTGAATATAGATTCATCAGTAAAAAACCTTCTCCTACTTTTGAATTGCCGAAACAAGAACTTTATGTGAGAGTTGAAGCCCCAAAAGGAGAATTAGGCATTTTTCTGATAGGAGATCAGAGCAGTTTTCCTTGGAGATGGAAAATACGTCCACCGGGTTTTATTAATTTGCAAATTCTTCCTCAGTTAGTTAAAAGAATGAAATTGGCTGATATTATGACGATACTAGGTAGCATAGATATCATTATGGGAGAGGTTGATCGTTGAGATGATAATTGATAGAAGAGAAATACAAGATATCAATTCTTTTTCCAGATTCGAATCCTTACAAGAAGTCTATGGGACTGTCTGGGGACTTGTCCCTATTTTGATCCTTGTAGTGGGAATCACAATAGGTGTATTAGTAATTGTGTGGTTAGAAAGAGAAATATCTGCAGGGATACAACAACGTATTGGGCCTGAATACGCCGGTCCTTTGGGAATTCTTCAAGCTCTAGCCGATGGAACAAAACTCCTTTTCAAAGAGAATATTCTTCCATCTAGGGGGGATATTCGTTTGTTCAGTCTTGGCCCATCCATGGCAGTCATATCAATTCTCCTAAGTTATTCAGTAATTCCTTTTAGTTATCGTCTTGTTTTAGCTGATCTAAATGTTGGTGTTTTTTTCTGGATTTCCATTGCAAGTATTGCTCCCATCGGACTTCTTATGTCAGGATATGGATCAAATAATAAATATTCCTTTTTAGGTGGTCTACGAGCTACTGCTCAATCAATAAGTTATGAAATACCATTAACTCTCTGCGTCTTGTCAATATCTCTACGTGCGATTCGATAAATTCCCTATTCATCATTTGATTCGGGTTGATGGACTAAACCAGATAGTTCTATGAGTGAAAGAAAACAAGCAGTTTCTAAAAAAGAAATAGGAAACTGACAGTAAAAAATGGATTCTCATTTCTTTAGGTACGAGAGCACAAGTTAGGTAGAAGGAAAGATTAAGGGAAAAAACCCTGCCCCAAGATTGGTTGATTAGGCGTCCCGGCTTGAAGCGGGCTCAAACTGAAAACAAAAATCGTTGGAAAATTCGTGGGTGGTTAGGAACACAAAAATACAGAAAGGATTTGTAATGGAGATTCCAAAAGTTGTTTTGAATGTATTTTTACATAACAAAAGGGGAAAAGGAATTGGGAGCTTTAAGTTGGTAGAAATGATCAAGCAGTACTTCTCAAAATTCCGATCCAGAGTATGCTCCTACCCACCGATTCAAAAAAGAACTATCAGGAACGAAAAAATCCTTTATTTACTTGAATTTGAAACCCATCTTGTTAGTTTGTTAGAAAGAAGAACGGAAACGGCAAAAAAAAAATGGGTTGAAATATTGCGAGATATCGTGAAAAGGAGTATTTTATTGAAGTATTGAGAAATTACTCAAGAAGGCCAATTTTTCATTTTGAAAGGATGAGATCAATTCAGAAGCAACCCCTCCTTTTTTTTTAGTAGACAGAATTCCATTCGTCTAATTCCGGACCTTCCAATAGATTTTGAAAACCTTAGCTATGCCACAAACATATAGAGAAAAAGGGAATACTACAAGGTCCTTGAATATTTTTGAGATACTAGAGGAGCCGTATGAGGTCGAAATTTCATGTACGGTTCTGTAATAGCGGTGGGAACAGTGATGGTCTTGCCGACTCTGATTTTCTAACAGTTCAAGTACAGTTGATATAGTAGAAGCGCAGTCAAAATATGGTTTTTGGGGGTGGAATTTTTGGCGGCAACCCATAGGGTTTATCGTTTTGCTAATTTCTTCCCTAGCGGAATGTGAAAGATTACCCTTCGATTTACCAGAAGCGGAGGAAGAATTAGTAGCAGGTTATCAAACCGAATATTCAGGTATCAAATTTGGTTTATTTTATATTTCTTCCTATTTCAATTTATTAGTTTCTTCCTTCTTTGTAACAATTCTTTACTTAGGTGGTTGGAATCTCTCTATTCCGGGCACAGACTTTCCTCACTTATTTGAAAGAAATCAAGCGGGTGCTGTTTTTCGAACAACAATCGCGCTTTTTATTACATTAGCTAAAACTTTTTTTTTCTTGTTCATTTCTATCACAACAAGATGGACTTTCCCTAGGCTAAGAATGGACCAACTCTTAAATCTTGGGTGGAAATTCCTTTTACCGATTTCTCTCGGCAATCTATTATTAACAACGTCTTCTCAACTCTTTTCGCTGGAATAGTGTAATAGAAATTCAAAAAGAATAGAATACTCCCTATTCGTGGCTTGTCTTAAACAAGAGAAAGAAAGAGAAAATGATTCATAGATATTCGCAATATGTTTCCTATGGTAACTGGATTCATGAATTATGGTCAACAAACAGTACGAGCCGCAAGGTACATCGGTCAAAGTTTGATGATTACCTTATCCCACGCAAATCGTTTCCCTGTAACTATTCAATATCCTTATGAAAAATTAATTACATCGGAACGTGTTCGCGGTCGAATCCATTTTGAATTTGATAAATGCATTGCTTGTGAAGTATGTGTTCGTGTATGCCCTATAGATCTACCTGTTGTTGATTGGAAATTTCAAACCGATATTCGAAAGAAACGCCTCTTTAATTACAGTATTGATTTTGGAATCTGTATCTTTTGTGGTAATTGCGTTGAGTATTGTCCAACAAATTGTTTAGCGATGACCGAGGAATATGAGCTTTCAACCTATGATCGTCACGAATTGAATTATAATCAAATTTCTCTGGGTCGTTTACCAATGCCGGTAATTGAGGATTATACAATTCGAATAATTTTGAATTCGCCTACAAAACCAAAAAAGCGGGAAACTCCTTGATAAAAGAAAAAGTTCCAATTACTAAACGAAAGTTTCTTTTTTGGACTAGAGGAACTCGGTCTTTCTTTTTTCTTGTTGAATACGCACAAATTCGAACCGTTGGTTGGTTAGATAGTTTCGAACTTTTCTCTTTTTTCAGAAGCGTATGAGGTCCTAGTTCAATAATTCTACTTACGCCAATTCGTACCCATTAGAATTTGATTCAACTTGAAAGGGAGACGTATCGTAAAACAATCCTGATGGGATCAAGAAGCTCATGAAAAATCTTACCATTTCTTTATCTGTTACATATAATGGATTTGCCCGGACCAATACATGATTTTCTTTTAGTCTTTCTGGGATCAGGTCTTCTATTAGGGGGTCTCGGAGTGGTATTACTTACCAACCTAATTTATTCCGCCTTTGCGTTGGGATTGGTTTTTATTTGTATATCTTTATTTTATATTCTAGCAAACTCCCATTTTGTAGCTGCTGCACAACTCCTTATTTACGTGGGAGCTATAAACATTTTAATCCTATTTGCTGTGATGTTCCTAAACGGTTCAGAATCTTCCAAAGATTCTCGCTTTGGAACTGTTGGGGATGGGGCTACTTCACTCGTTTGTACAACTCTTTTTCTTTCACTAATTTCGAATATTCTAGATACATCGTGGTATCGGATTATTTGGACTACAAGAGCAACCCAGATTATAGAGAAAGACTTGATAAGTAATAGTCAACAAATTGGAATTCGTTTATCAACAGACTTTTTTCTTCCATTTGAACTCATTTCTATAATCCTTTTAGTTGCTTTAATAGGTGCAATTGGAGTGGCTCGCCAGTAAACTTTTGAATTTAGAACTAGCAAAACAAGATAAAATGGAAGTTAACCTTCTTCTATCTTATCATATTGAAAACTTTTGAATTTCTCTATTTCTAACCTTTTTCGCCCTACTGCTAGTCCATTTTTTTGTTTCATACTTTTTTTGAGTATTTAGTAGTATTAAAATGAATTCAAATTGCAAAGGAGCTGCTCAATGATGCTCGAACATGTACTTGTTTTGAGTGCTTTTTTATTTTCTATTGGTATCTGTGGATTGATCACCAGTCGGAATATGGTTAGGGCCCTTATGTGTCTTGAACTTATGCTGAATGCGGTGAATATGAATTTCGTAACATTTTCTGATTTTTTTGATAGTCGGCAATTAAAGGGGGCCATTTTTTCCGTTTTTGTTATAGCCATTGGAGCCGCTGAAGCAGCTATTGGACCGGCCATTCTTTCGTCAATTTATCATAACAAAAAATCAACTCGTATTAACCAATCGAATTTGTTGAGAAAGTAATATTCATCATACCAATTAGACTATGCTTATTCATCAATTTGCATTGGCATATATGATATGGAACCTAGACCCTATTTGCAAAAACGTAGGAAGTCCAAGTATCTTTGTCCCTTTATTATTATTCTTTTTTTTTTTAAGAGTCAGTTCAAAGTCAAAGGCTAGGTTGAAAAATTCTGCTAAATCATTGATTCGTCTGGTGTCTAAATATATGAGTTATTATCAAATAACTTTACTAGATCGAAAATTTCTGTTATGATGTTTCAAAATGGATAGACCCTATGTCACACTCAGTAAAGATTTATGATACATGTATCGGATGTACTCAATGTGTCAGGGCGTGTCCCACAGACGTGTTAGAAATGATACCTTGGGATGGATGTAAAGCTAAGCAAATTGCTTCTGCTCCAAGAACGGAGGACTGTGTCGGTTGTAAGAGATGTGAATCCGCCTGTCCAACGGATTTCTTAAGCGTTCGAGTTTATTTATGGCATGAAACAACTCGAAGCATGGGTCTAGCTTATTAAATTAATACGTTTAAGCCCTTTAAGACAACCCCAGTTGAATTGAATTCCTTTTTCTTTTTTTTACCGACAAAACCCCTACTCGAAAACGAAACCAGAATATATTTGATTTTTGAGCAGGGGTTTTGTGGTCTAAGTCCAAGTGTATCTTGTCTTTACCACGAATTATTTTCCTTGGTTAACAATAATTGTGATTTTTCCGATATCCGCGGGGTCCCTCATTTTTTTTCTCCCGCATAGAGGAAATAAGGTAACTAGATGGTACACTTTGTGCATATGTTCACTAGAACTCCTTCTAATGGCCTATGCATTCTATTACCATTTTCAACTGGACGATCCATTAATCCAACTCGTGGATCATTATAAATGGATCCCCTTTTTTGAATTTTACTGGAGATTGGGAATAGACGGACTTTCTCTCGGACCTGTTTTACTCACAGGATTTATCACCACTTTGGCTACTTTAGCTGCTTGGCCAGTTACTCGAAATCCCCGATTATTCTATTTCTTGATGTTAGCAATGTACAGCGGTCAAATAGGATCATTTTCGTCTCGAGATCTTTTGCTCTTTTTCATCATGTGGGAGTTAGAGTTAATTCCTGTTTATTTCCTTCTATCCCTGTGGGGGGGGAAGAAACGCCTGTATTCAGCTACAAAATTTCTTTTGTACACTGCAGGAAGTTCCCTCTTTCTATTAATAGGAGTTCTAGGTATCGGATTATTTGGTTCCAGCGCACCAACATTCCATTTTGAAATATCAGCTCATCAATCCTATCCTGCGGCACTGGAAATCATTTTCTATATTGGCTTTCTTATTGCTTTTGCTGTCAAATCGCCGATTATACCCTTCCATACGTGGTTACCAGATACTCACGGAGAGGCACATTACAGCACTTGCATGCTTCTAGCTGGAATCTTATTAAAAATGGGAGCTTATGGATTGGTTCGAATTAATATGGAATTCTTGCCCCACGCGCATTCTATATTTTCTCCCTACTTGATTACAATAGGCGCAATCCAAATAGTCTACGCAGCTTCAACATCTCTTGGTCAGCGTAATTTAAAAAAAAGAATAGCCTATTCCTCCGTATCTCATATGGGTTTCATAATTATAGGAATTAGCTCTATAACGGATACGGGGCTTAACGGAGCCATTTTACAAATAATCTCTCATGGATTTATTGGTGCTGCTCTTTTTTTCTTGGCAGGAACGAGTTATGATAGAATACGTCTTCTTTCTTTTGACAAAATGGGCGGAATGGCTGTCGCCATTCCAAAAGTATTTACAATGTTCAGTATCTTATCAATGGCTTCCCTTGCATTACCGGGCATGAGCGGGTTTGTTGCAGAATTGATAGTCTTTTTGGGAATAATCACTAGCCCGAAATTGCTTTTAATACCACGAATATTAATTCCTTTTGTAATGGCAATTGGAATGATATTAACTCCAATTTATTCATTATCTATGTTACGCCAGATGTTCTATGGCTACCGACTTTTGAATGTACCAAACCCTCCCCTTTTTGATTCTGGGGCGCGGGAGTTGTTTGTTTCGGTTTCTATCCTTCTACCCGTAATAGCGGTTGGTATTTATCCCGATTTGATTCTCTCATTATCGGTTGACAGGGTTGAGTTTATTCTCTCTCATTTTTTCATAGAGACCTTTCCGAAATAAAACAAAAAAAAGAAGCCCTGTGGAAAAAGCAAACTTTCGCTAGACACTGAAAAAAGAGGTTCTTTGTCTTAGGTTTCAGTTCAACTCCACATTTGGATTTGGAATCATAAATCTTTGGTCCTTGGGAGAACCTTTTGAATCCAGTTGTGCGTAGTGATTCAAACGGCTCCCAATGGTTTTTCTTTTTAGTCTCTTTTTTTTTTATGTTTTTATGTACGCTCAACACGCTGATAATCTACCTTTCTATTTCTTATACACTTTCCTTCAATTCAATTGGAATTTTACGATATTGCAAATGCACCATAACTATGCAACCCTATTCTTAATAGATTGATTCCAAAGTAGCATATCCAAATGATAAAAAAGCCTATAGAAGCGACAATTGCCGAATTTATGCCTTCCACGTTTTTATTTGTTCTACTATGTAAAAAAATGGCAAATACTGTCCAAGTAATAAATGCCCAAGTTTCCTTTGGGTCCCAACTCCAATAGGAACCCCACGCCTCATTAGCCCAGACCGCTCCGGAAAGAATCCCTATGGTTAAAAAGAGAAATCCTAGACTAATAATACGATAACTCCAATAATCTAATTGGTGAACCAATTGAGACCTATAATAATTTACAGAAGAAGGAAGAGAAGTGTTTATCTTTTTTTCATTCAGGTATTGCATATTCCAAAATGGTACATTTAAAAACTTATTTCTTTTACCAAAGACCCCTTTCCTTTTTCGAAATGTAATGATTAGAAGAGCTGTTGATAATAATGATCCGCACAAAAGAGCTGCGTAGCTCAATAGCATCATACTTACGTGCATCATTAACCACTGGGATTGGAGAGCTGGTACTAATCTTTTGGATTGATGCATTTCCGCTAAAAGACCCGAAGTCGCAAAGCCTTGGGTAAAAAGGGCACTGAGGTAACTTATTGGGCTTAAATAATTTTTCTCGTTTTTCAAATATGGAAGCATGTTAATAATGGATAAATTCCATGAAAGGAAAATTAACGAATCATAGAAATCACTTAATGGAAAATCTCCTGAACAAGCCCAACGAGTCATTAATAATCCTGTTAGACAGAAAAAAGAAACAAGCATGCCTTTTTCGGAAGAATCGTATAGTCCTACGGTTTCATCGACTGCTAAGTTTAGAAAATGAATTGTAATTACAATTGAAACGACCGAAAAAGAGATATGGTTAAATATATGCTCTAAAGTACTAAATATCATACAAATAAATAAAAATTGAGTCAGGGTTCCTCCAATAGAAATAGAAGAAACGGAAATCGGAAGTCTTCTTTATTATTTCATTTTAATAGAAATTGTTCAAATTGTTAAAATGGATTGTAGGCCCTATATCACTTTCTTGTAAAAAATCTTATGCCGCTACTCGGACTCGAACCGAGATGCTTTAGCACTGCTTCCTAAGAGCAGCGTGTCTACCGATTTCACCATAGCGGCTTGTTCAAAATTATAAAAATCTATACAAGAAGGATAATTCGTTTTTAGTAAACTGTCTAGATCCATAAAATCAAGAAGAAAAGGCAGTAGTTCGTGGACCACCTAAAAGGGAATATTTCTTATTTGATCCATATCCTGACATAAGAAGTCCAATGGGAGCAATACTTGCAATGGCAATCTCTAAAAAAACACCAA